CAAATACCAAATACGTTCTCTATGTAATCGGTGTAAAATAAAAGGGATCTTTTGGAAGAAGATTAAAGAAAGAGATTGTTCTTTTTCCAAAAAAAATTCTTCTAAGAATCCCGAACCTAATTTTCGCATAAAAGTGCGTACTGTACTTTTATGTTTACGAGCCAAAGTTCTAGCACACGAAAGTCGAAGTATATACTTTATACGATACAAAACCTGCTTCTTTGAGGATCCACTGTGATAATGACAAAGATTTCTACATATCCGACAAAATCGATCAATAATATAAGAATCCGATAAATCGGTCCAGATCGGTTTACTTATAGGATTACCCAATACAGTACAAAATTGAGCTTTCGACAACGATCCAATAAGAGAAATAACTGGGGCTATGGTATCTAATTTATTAGTCAGAGTATTTATTAGAAATGAATTCTCTAGCATTTGATTTCTTACTACCAAAGGATTTTTTAGTACACTTGAAAAATACCCCATAAAAGAGAAGGAATAGTTGGGTAATTGCTTTATATGGATCCTATAAGGTTGAAACCAAAAGTGAAAATAAGATTGCCAAAAATTCACAAGATGAAATTTCCATTTCTTCATCAGAATAAGAGTTCCTTTTGAAGCCAGAATCGCTTTTCCTTTATATCGAACATAATGTATGAAAGTATCTTTGAGGAACCATAGGATCCTCTGAAAAGAATTACAACACACGACCATAAGATATTCTATTTTTCCAAAGAAAAGTGTTCGCTCAATAAAGATTCCAGAAGATATTGATCGTAAATAAGAAGACTGTTTACGAAGAAATAGGAATAGATATTCAAATTCATATACATAAGAATTATGTAGGAACCAAAAGAATCTTTTCTTTCTTTTTGAAAAGACGTAAATAGATTTCTTTGAAGTAATCAGACTATTCAAATTATGATATTCGTGGAAAAACAATCGCAAGAAATGCAAAGAAGGAACATCTTTGATCCAGCATTGAAGGATTTGAACCAAGATTTCCAAATGGATAGGATGGGGTATTAATAGATCTGACACATAATTTAAATGTGATAATTTATCCTCTAAAAAGGGAAATATTGAATGAATAGATCGTAAATTCTGAGATTTTGGTATTCGTTTTTCTTCAAGGGAAGATACTAATCGTGATGAGAATGGAATTTCCAGAATGACTCCAAAAACTTCTGATATCATTTGAGAATAAAAATGAGAAGAAAAAGAATTCTTGTGACCCCAAAATCCATTTTTGTTAGAATCATTCACCGAAGAAATCAAAGATTCCTGTTGGTACATTCGAGTAATTAAACGTTTCACAAGTACTAAACTATATTTATTGTCATAACCGATAATTTCCACAGGTTCGTAAAAAATCAAACTATTGAAGCTATGATAATGAACAAGTGAGTAAATATACTCCTGAAGGAGTAGCGGATAGAGGAAGTTTTGTTGCCGAAATCTATCTTTTTTAAATCTAAATATCCTTGTCATTCTGCCATTTAAATACATTTCTACTGTAACCAAAAAAGGGAGGCACTTCTTGTGTTATGAAATGATACATAGTGCAATATGGTCAGAACGGCGTATGCATATGTTGTGTTTCTCTTATACTAAAATACTATTTAGAATTTTAGAATAAACTATAATAATATATAATAATAATAGAATAAAATACAAAATAAGAAGTAAAAGATTATCTAAAAGTAAGAACAAATAAAGAATATATACCCCGGAGACAGAGAGCCCAATCTACAGATCTTTTTGCTTTCCCTTTCTATCCAATTTTGGTTTCTTTTCCTTTTTAAATATAACTAGACTAACAATAAGAAAAAGGGTAAAGATCTTTTATTTTTGCAACCCAATCACTCTTTTGACTTTGGAAAAAGATTCTTTTTTTATCACTATACTATTTCTTAGACACATCCGTCTCCAATCCACAATAAAGAATAATTAGGATTAAAAAAAAAAAAAAAGAATCAATGGTCCACTCAAAATTCACAAGAGAACCTTTTCCCACATCAGGCACTAATCTATTTTTAACGTATAATTAGTAATTTGATCGGGTAATCATTCAAATTAAGAAATGAAGCTCGTTGCTTTTTTGTCTTATTCGAATTGGAGCCATAAGACTCTATCCATTTATTCACTAGACCCAAAATACTTTACTGAACTTTAAAGATTTTATAAAAAGAAAAATTCTTGTTCTATTTATATTATGAGTACTAGAAATCTTCTTTTTCTATGATTTTATTATTCTTTATTTTTTATTTTTTTTATTTTTTACGACATGCTTTTTTTTCCATTCATTACCTTTCAGGATCAGTCGCGGTCTTATAAACTCTACCAATAGTCTAGACGAATTCCTTCATCCAAATGTGTAAAAGATCAAAGATCATAGTCGCAATTAAAAGCCGAGTACTCTACCGTTGAGTTAGCAACCCGGATCAATATGAAGTGTAGATATGATCGAAATAAAAAAAATCTAGCAAACTCATCCATTTTACTAAAGTGAAGGAAAGAGCCAATAGGGAATGAAATGGGGATAAAAAGATCTATTTATATACGATCAAATTATATTTGTTTGATACACCATTGTCAATATGAATGGACTTTTTAGAAAACAAATTTAAAGAAATTATATATAAATTTGTGTTGTATTTGAAAGAATAAAACTTTGAGCAGAAAAAAAAGAAGTAATAAGGAAAAGGTAGAGATAGAAAAAATGCGGCTTTTTTTAATAAACTTTCTTTAATAAAAAAAGAAAGGTACAATACAAATATAAGAAGAAAGGTTACCCCCCTCTTGTCGAGGGGGGTCCACAAAAATAAGCAAGAAAAAAATATAAAAATATATAAAATATATATATATATATAAAGAAGTATGAATAGAAGAAGTATGAATAGAAAAAGAAAAGAAAAAGAAAAGAGGAAACTTTGAATAAAGAATTACACAAAGATAGAGTAACTAGTACCTATCTTTGTGTAATTCTTTATTCATGATTCTTGTTTTTCCTTTCTTTTTTTATCAAAAGAAATTCGAAATTCTTTAAAGAATTCTGCCTTCCTTAAAATATCATAAACAGTTCCTGTGGGTTGAACACCTTTTTCAAGGAAATATAAAATAGCAGGAACATTTGAATAAGTTTGATTCTTTATCGGATCATAAAAACCCACTTTTCGAAGATCTCTTCCTTCTCTTCGGGATCGAACATCAATTGCAACGATTCGATAGATGGCTCATTGGGATAGATGTAGATAAAAGATGCCCCCCTAGAAACGTATAGGAAGTTTTCTCCTCATACGGCTCAAGAAAAAATGATTCTAATTTTTCTAATTTCTAGAATTTCTATTTCGATCTATATAGATCGAAATAGAAATGGATCCATAAAGAATTAGACTGTAATTTGAGCCTTTTTTTCCTTCTTTACAGAAAAAGAAATTTCATTTGTACTCCTAACTCAAGTTGGATAGTTTTGAAAGAGTTCGAAAGGAAATCCTTCGAATTTCTTGAGCTGTCTCTACCCTATTTTTTTTTTACTCATTCTGATCCAATTGTTGAGACAAGTTAAAATAGTGTTTCCTTGTTCCGGAATTTATTGTCTTTGCTTTGCGCTTTGTGAAATCATTGGGTTTAGACATTACTTCGGTGATCCTTACTCCTTTTCAAAAAGGCAGCAACATACCTTTTGTTCTTTCTGTAAAAATCATACGAACGATTGATTCCTTTGTAATACACTCTTGATCTAAACAGTTTGAAAATTTCGATAAATTTTACTTTTTTTCATTTCAAACTTGTTCAAATTTGAACCTCTCCTTTTATCTATATTTATATATAGATGATATATTTACAAAGTTGGTCTAACTTATTGATTGTCACTAACCCTAGATTATTCCCCCGATAAATGAATGAATCATTTTTGCTCGAGCTCCATCATATGCTATACCTTTCTATACCATTAGTATCTTTCTTTAGCAACCCAAGACAAATTCAATCAGGTTCCTAGCAGAACAAACTATGTCGAGACAAGAGCATCTTCATTCGTATAGAAAATGGTGGATGTCATAATCCACATCCAATCATGTCCTTCAAGTCGCACGTTGCTTTCTACCACATCGTTTCAAACGAAGTTTTACCATAACATCCCTCTCATTTTAATTTTGAACCGTATGCAATTGATTCAATATGGAATCATGAATAGTCATTGGCTGAACCGATACATAATAATCTACACTTATAAACACTTATATATAAGTGTTTATCCGGAAAAGATTTCACTTAAAATTACCCCATATTTTCTCATATGAATAATATCACATGAAAAAAATCAGGTTTAAGCAAACTTATTTACACCTTCAACAAATCTTTTGGGATTTTCCATAATAAAGGATCCCCCTTTTTCGTTAAAAAAAGAAAGAAATTAGAAACCTAAAAAAAACCTTTGACTTTCTTTTCATTCAAATGAAAAAGAAATCCCCATGAATGGCTAAAAGTTTTTAGCCACTTTAACTAAATAATATACTAAACTAAATATTTCATTATATTTCATTGAAATATTCAATTATAGAATAATAAGATAATCTGAAATAATGAAAAATAATGAAATAATAAGATATTCTTAATAAGAAAAATATACAATATATTCTTATGTCATAATTATGACATATTTTTTCATTTTTTATTTATGAAATATGATTTTCTGATTCTAATATTATGATTTACTTCTTTTTTACCATCTCCAATTGAATCTGATTTTCATTTCTTATTTTCATTGAATTTAAAACATAATTATGGAGTAGAAAAAGTCTCGTGTAAGGTAAGATCAAAGAGAAAAAAAAGAATCCTCAAATTATGAAAATTATGGTCTTTTCGCATCCATCTCCATCTTATAAAACAAATAATCGTTAACAAAAGGAATCACAAATATTGAAGAATAAAATACTTGAGTAATTTAATAAATAAAGTAAAAAAAAAAAAGATATGATTCTTAGAATTCAGATTGGATAACATTGTATCCAAAATTAAACAGAAAATTGTTGAATTAGATTTTCCATAGAGAAGAATCTTTCGTTTTGGATGCAAACGATCTGGGACGGAAGGATTCGAACCTCCGAATAACGGGACCAAAACCCGTTGCCTTACCGCTTGGCCACGCCCCATTTTTAGTTGGTCTAAAAAAGACTAAGATAAATATTGGTTATTCGTCAATAACCAACCAAAAGAAATATAGGACATGTTGTCGCTAGGATTCAACACAATGGATATGGATATAGAATCAAAAAGATTAATTGATCATTACTTAGAATTCAATTAAGATATTGTATGAAAATAGAATTCTTTGTATCCTTATTTTATTGGGTAGAAGTCAAAGAAAAAGAAGAATTTCTTTCTTTTATCTGCCTTTTTCTTTTCAATTTTCCCTCAGAAAAACAACTCAATCCAATCTGATAATTTATTATCATTTCAATTTCATTTGAATTTTGAATAACAAGAAAAGAATATTTGTTATGTTTAATATCTTTAGTTTAATCTGTCTCTGTCTTAATTCTACCCTTTATTCGAGTAGTTTCTTCTTAGCCAAATTGCCCGAAGCTTATGCCTTTTTCAATCCAATTGTAGACGTTATGCCGGTTATCCCTGTACTTTTTCTTCTCTTAGCCTTTGTTTGGCAAGCTGCTGTAAGTTTTCGATAAGAATGAAATCTCTATTCAATTCAAAATTTATTCGATAAAAAACAGATAAAATTTTGATTCTGAAAATCAATAAGATCATAAATAATATTCAGATAAGTCTGGACATTAGGAACCCTCGATTCAAAAAGCTAAATTCTGGTATTTATTATTGAATTTGAATAAGGGAAGGGGCGATGATCTTGATCTTTAATCAGCTAATCAGCTGATTCTTTTTGTTCTGACTTTTCCTTTAGAAGATCCCATACAATACCTAATTATAGATATGGATATGGCAAGAAATTTTTGGTAACAAAAAAAACGAATATTTTTCATAAAATATTATTCATAATATTACATTAGAATATTACATTAAAAATAGAAAGAAATTTGGAGTGTCATGTCAAAATAGTGTATAGCGTGTGTCGTAAAATAGGTGATCTATTTCCTTAAACAAAAAATGATCTTATCTTGGAGATTTTTAATGCTTACTCTTAAACTATTTGTTTATACAGTAGTAATATTCTTTGTTTCTCTCTTCATCTTCGGATTCTTATCTAATGATCCGGGGCGTAATCCTGGGCGTGAAGAATAAAAAAAGAGATGAGATTCGTTTTTACTTTTTCCTTGATTTTTTCATAGGTAAATGTATAAATAAATGGAATAGATGCTAAATAAAGATAAAAGATTTATAAAAGAAACTAATCGAAAATTATTCCAATTCGAAAATAGCAAGTGATCAGGGGGGTCGGAGAGAGAGGGATTTGAACCCTCGGTACGAATAATTCGTACAACGGATTAGCAATCCGACGCTTTAGTCCACTCAGCCATCTCTCCCCATTCAAAATGGGAAATTTATCATGTGATTTCACGCGTGAAGTCAAGATTGAGAACAATCTTTATTTTCCTTCACTTCAATGATCCGAAACAGATTTCTCCAATAGAAAGAATACTTTACTTCTTTTATTTTGTACAAATTTTTACAAAAGCCGACCTGATTAAGTATAAGTACTGGCCGGGCCAGTACTTCTTTTGTTCCGACGAATAAAAATTGTTATTGAAACAAGAAGACTCATTTTCATTGCCATTCCTAATCATTAGAAATTATATAAGATTCTAATGGAGAAATTCTCTTAGAAATTCTTTCAAAAATTCTAGATTACTATAGAATATTCTATCTATATATTCTATAGTAATTATAGGAAATTAGAGTATAAATTAGAATATTTAGCCTTTCTATGAAAATTTATAGGAAAAGTGTTCTAGTAATAGTATTCTATTATATAGTAAACTACTATTTTTTGTCTTTATTTTCTTATTCTTAAGTATAAGATTATAAGATTCGGAAATTCATCAATGAAAAACAAATTTCATTCTAAATGAAAGTTGAAGTTCAGTATTTGATTCATATTTCATATTAATATGAAATATATAATTAATATGTAGCTATGTAGCGGGTATAGTTTAGTGGTAAAAGTGTGATTCGTTCTATTAACAACTTCAATAGTTAAGGGGTCTTTCCATTTTTTTCATATTTTATATTCCATTCCGATAAAAAACTTTATTTCTTAAAAAGATTTAATCCTTTACCCCTCAATAGGACATTTGAGGAAAGAATATACATTCTCACGATTTCTATCCAAAAGTCAATCAGAATTTTACAGAATTTTAATAAAAAAATTGGATTATGGAGTCGAGAAGCATAATTTTTTTGATTGGTTAAATTCTTCCAATCCAATGAGTATGAATAAAGGATCTATGGATAATAGTACAAAACTTTCAATCGTAACTAAATCTTCAATTTTTGCGCTGAAAAAGGGCAAGATTG